TTTGGATAAAAAGGGATTGCATGGAAAATAGTTTAGGTAATAAAAAAAAAAGAATATATATCCAAACGGATGATACATGTAGAATAAGGAATATGTAGCGGGTAGCGGGAATCGAACCCGCATCGTTAGCTTGGAAGGCTAGGGGTTATAGTCGACGTTAATTGATCATTTTTAACGTCTCTAATTCAAAACCGAACATGAAATTTTGGTTTCATTCGGCTCCTTTATGGAAGATCAATGTATTAAAAATTAGATCATAACATCTATGTCAGCTTTTATTTTTATTCTTGAATGCATCCAAAGCGAGTAGCTTTTTAGATGCTCCCTCTAGAGAAAGGGATTATACCAAATCTGTCTAATCTAGTTACTTCGTTCCATATTTCCATTCGAGGGATCCTGAGGAAAAGAATTTGGTTTCCACCGAGCTAAAACAATAAATATGCTAACGGTTCTAGTAAACCAAAACCATCGTTTTCTAGCTATTTGGCTTCAATCTTCCCTTTACAACACAAAAATTGAAGATCTAGTTACGATTGGAAATACACTTTTGTTTTGTATTTTCATCCATAGATCCTTTACTTATACTCATTCAATTGGAAGATTTGAGCCAATTGAAATAATAAAAAATTATGCTTCGCGATTCTATAATCCCATTTTGTATTCAATTTCGAATTGACCCTTGGATATAAATCGTGAGAATGTATAGTCTTCCTCAAGTATGCTATTGAGGAAAAAAGGATTAAACCTTTTAAATTAAATTTAAGAAATAAAGTTTTTTTGATCTTGATCGGAATATTAAAAAACCGAAAGATCCCTTAACTATTTAAGTTATTAATCGAACGAATCACACTTTTACCACTAAACTATACCCGCTACATATCTCCATTATTATATATGAATGAACCTTTTGTCGAACAAAGGAATGAGATACAATTAAGATAGCAGCAGACTCATGAAAATTCTAGTGTTGGCACTTCGTCCCGCTGGAGGTACTTGAAAAAAAAAATAGGCGAAGAATAGAAAGCAGCTTATTTAAATAAAACTTGACTTGATCCTAATTCATAATCATAATAATATATATATATACAATATATATTTAAATTAAATATATATATTTAATTTAGATCCTAATTCATAATCATAATAATATATATATATACAATATATATTTAAATTAAATATATATATTTAATTTAAATAAAATGAAATGAAAAATTTGTCATTTGCTGGAAGTCATTACTGACATTTCGAATCCAGGGGTTTATTAAAACTGGACCATAAAAATGATGAATTCCACATTTCTTTTTTCGTTTTCAACTTCCCCTTCAATTGCCAGATCCTATGAATTTGAATTCGGATCAATTGGATTTCAAATAAAATAAAGCTTGTCCCTTGAACAAGTAAATGAGTTATGTTATAACATATGTGTGTTTCTTTTTTGATATAATATTACTAATTATTAGTATAGTATTAATAATACTAACTACTAAGAAATGGCACTTCTATCATCCTTGAACAAGTAAATGAGTTATGTTATAACATATGTGTGTTTCTTTTTTGATATAATATTACTAATTATTAGTATAGTATTAATAATACTAACTACTAAGAAATGGCACTTCTATCATAGGACTGGGGATAGACATTTTCTTTGTTGCTTCAATAACAATTCAATTATGTATGATTTGATATCAAATCATACATAATTGAATTGTTTGATCTATGAAATGATTTATCAGAACAAAAAAAGAAATAATGTAATGGCCCGGCCAGTACTTGACCAGGCCGGGGGAATGAACCTTTTTTACAAAATCAAAGAAATGAAGTAAGGGATTCTGTCTATATCTATTCTATTGGCGATAAGATCTCTGTTTCGAATCATTATCTAAATTGAATTACTGATCAAATTCGTAGATATCTTATCGATTTTAATATATAATTTCTATTATTTTTATATTATTATCGTTACTTTATCCTATCTTCTAATAAATTATTACTAATAAATATAAATAATTAAAAAAAGAAAACGAGGTTTTTTTAATCTTTTTATCACAAAAAAAAAATTGAAATTTTGAATTAGGAGAGATGGCTGAGTGGACTAAAGCGGCAGATTGCTAATCCGTTGTACGAGTTATTTGTACCGAGGGTTCGAATCCCTCTCTCTCCGTTCCCTCTGATCACTTTAGACTTTCTAATTTGAAAAATTTGATCCTTTTCTTTTTTCATCATAGGTAAATGTATGGAATATATAAAAAAAACAAGGAAAACTCAACATTTTTTATTCTTCACGTCCAGGATTACGGCCCGGATCGTTAGATAAGAATCCGAAGATGAAGAGAGAAACAAAAAATATCACTACTGTGTAAACGAAGAGTTTGAGAGTAAGCATTACACAATCTCCAAGATTATTTTTTTTGGAAAAAAGAAATAGATTGCCTATTTTTTATCACATACGTTATTTTGGCATAACACCCCCAAAATGAAGTCTTTTCTTGAATCTTGAAAAAAAGTAATTTTCAACAAATTTCTTTCTACTTTGTACTAAGAAAAGAAAAGTTTTGATTCCTTCATTACCAAAAATGTTTGGCCATATCCATTATTGGATATTGTGGGTTCTTAGAAAGTCCTTGTTTACTGGAATGTCAGAACGAGGAAATAAGTTGATCCAAATTTATCACCGTGGTTATTCAATTCAATATACAAGAATTTCCATTTTTGAATCGGGGGTTCCTAATGTAAAACTTATCTGATCTTATCAATTTTTATTTTAGAATTTTTTTTCGAATAAATCATGAATTTTGCAGAGTATTAAAAATTTTATCGAAAACTTACAGCAGCTTGCCAAACAAAAGCTAATAGAAAAAATAGTACAGGTATGACAGGCATAACATCTACGATTGGATTGAAAAAGGCATAAGCCTCGGGCAATTTAGCGAAGAAAAAACTACTTGAATAAAGGATGGAATTAAGACAGATACAGATTAAACTAAAGATATTAAGCATAACAAACATTTCATTCTTGTAGATTAGAAAATTTGATTTTGGTTGAGTTCGAAGAAAAAGAACTCAACCAAATCAAAAATCTTTCCTTTCATTCTCAAATAACAAATCAAAAATCTTTCCTTTCATTCTCAAATGAGAATACAAGGAATTATAGTTTCGTACAATATATTAATTGAATTTTATGTAATGATCAATAATTTTTTGTGATTCTATATTTACATGTGTTGAATCCTAGCAACAATGTATTTTGGCTGGGATTGACGAATGACCAATACCAATATTAGGTTTTATTAGTGTCGAATAAAAACCTAAATGGGGCGTGGCCAAGCGGTAAGGCAACGGGTTTTGGTCCCGCTATTCGGAGGTTCGAATCCTTCCGTCCCAGATCGTCTCCATCAGAAACGAAGGATTCTTCTCTTTAACAATTTTCTGTTTAATCTTGCTTGGATATTGGATATATATAATGTGTGACCCAACCCCTTCTTTGTTCTGAATTCAATGTACGGGTAGAAATAAAGATATTTCTTTGAATTAAGAATTCAAAGAAGAATTGGGGCCATTCAGAGTATGCTCATACTCATATTCATATTGAAGTTAGTTACTTAGGGAAACCTTGTGTTCCATACCCGTGAAATGGGAATTCGCACATGGTGCATTCTGAATTGAAATAGAAATCGGTCTGTATGCTGTATAATAGATATTATGAAAAGATTAGATTCTTCTTATTCTTGATTCTGATTTTCTCTTTCAGATGAAAGAAAGAATAACGATTTTTATCTTACACGAAACCTCTTCTATTCCATACTCACGAAAACAAAAAACGATTTTAATCTTCATTTTTGTGAGCACTTGGTACTTGAATAAGTGTGAAAAATCTATATTATAGAGAGACTTCCGACCTTTTCGAGTCATCGGAATAGCTTACATTTGGTTAATAACTGATTTTGTTCCGGAATTGAAAATCCATCCGGGATTGAAAATCTATTGGATAGTTCTATTAAGTAAAGGCCTTTACTTTTTAATTTATGTGTTCAAAAAAAAAGGGGATGATCCTTTTTTTTATGATTCATCATCCCGAACAATCTGTTGAAGATTAAGTAAGACTTAAGTAAACGCGTTTATTCGTCTTTTTTAGAAATCTGTTTCATTTGAGCCAATGACTATTCATGATTCCCTATTGAATCAATTCCATACCGGTTCGAAATTTAATCAGAAGAATGTTATGGTAAAACTTCGTTTGAAACGATGTGGTAGAAAGCAACGTGCGACTTGAAGGACATGATTCGTTGTGGATTCTTACATCCACCATTTTCTATAAGAATGAAGATGCTCTTGAATCGACATAGTTTGTTCTGTTCTTGCTAGGAACCTAATTTGTGTTGGGTTGGTAAATAGGAATAGTACATAATGGAGCTCGACCAAAAAATATTGATTCATTTGTCGGGGGGAAGAATCTAGGGTTAGTAACAATTAATAAGTTAGACCAACTTTGTAAATATATCCTCAATATCAAAATCGAAGGGTTAAAATTCGAACAAGTTTGAAATAAAATAAAAAAGTAAAATTTGTCCAAATTGGTAAAACTTTTTCTATTAAAATGAAAAGTGTATTATAATTAATCTTTCGTATTATTTATAGAAAGAAATAACAAAAAACAAAAGGTATGTTGCTGCCATTTTGAAAAGGAATAAAGATCACCGAAGTAATGTCTAAACCTAATGATTTTACAAAGTAAAGAGAAAGGATTCCGGAACAAGGAAACACTATTTTCAATTGTCTCAATAATTTTATTTCATTTTATTATAATGAAGAAGAAAAATAGATTCGAGACGAGACAAATAAAAAAGGTTAGAGACGACTCAAGAAATGTCTAAAGAGTTACCTTCGCACTTTTTCAGAATTGCCCAACTTGAGTTATGAGTACGAATGCTATTTCTTTTTTTATGTATCTGTAAGTAAGAACAAAAAACGACTCAAATTATAGTCGACTTCATTATTTTATGGATCTATTTGCCATTATATACAGAATATATAGAAATATTAGAATCATTTTTTCTCGAGCCGTATGAGGAGAAAGCCTCCTATACGTTTCTAGGGGGGGGGTATTATTTATCTACATCTATCCCAATGAGCGATCTATCGAATCGTTGCAATTGATGTTCGATCCCGAAGAGAAGGAAAAGATCTTCAAAAAGTGGGTTTTTACGACCCGATACAGAATCAAACTTATTTAAATGTTCCCGCCATTCGTTATTTCCTTGAAAAAGGTGCTCAACCTACAGGAACTGTTCATGATATTTTAAGGAAGGGAGAATTATTTAAAGTTAAAGAAGGACCTTCATAAAGAAAAAAACAAAATTTCTTTTAATAAATAAAAAAGAAAAGGTAACTAGTATCTATTTTGGGCAATTAGTTACTCAAAATTTGTTCTTTTCTTGTTGTATTCATATTTTTTCTCCACCTTTTCCTTATTTTTTTTTCATCTAAATTTCTTATTTATGTTGTGCCAATCCAACACGAATTCTTATTTGATTTACTTAATACTTAAATACAATATTTAATTATTAATTTAATTGAATTTTTTTTTCCATTCATATTGACAATGTTGTATCGAACAAATATAATTCGATCGTAGATAAGCGGATCTGTTTATTCCGACCCCTAATTGGTTTTTCCTTTACTTCAGGCAAATGATGGGTTTGCCGGATTTACTGTTATACATATACAAGATGTATTTTGTTAACGAAAATCAAAAATTTTGAGAAAAAGGGTGGTCCGTAAATTTTGATATTTCTATTGGGAATCCGTTGTTTTTTAATCCGATCCATTTTTTTTGCTATTTTGGTGTTTAGAATTGATCATAAAATCTTTCCTTTCTATTTCTTGTTAGTTCAATGTTTTGACGTAGTTGTACAGTGCAATTCAATTGATTTTTTTTTATTTCGATCGTATCTATAAATCATATTTATCTGGGTTGCTAACTCAACGGTAGAGTACTCGGCTTTTAAGTGCGACTATGATCTTTTACACATTTGGATGAAGCAACGAATTCGTCCAGACTATTGGTAGAGTCTATAAAACTGCGACTGATCCTGAAAGGTAATGGATGGAAAAAATAGCATGTCGTAATAATAAGAAGAAAATGGAATTTCTTAATTTCTTATTAGATTCTTATTTTTTTTTTTAGTAGAATTTTGAGTCGATCCTTACCAGATCATTCCAAAATTTTGTTTTTATTTTAGGAGGAAGACAAAAAAAATTCACATTTACAGTTGGGTTTAATGAATAAATGGATAGAGCCCTACGGTTACAATTCTGGTAAAAAAAACAACGAGCTTCCATTCTTAATTTGAATAATTACCCGATCTAATTAGACGTTAAAAAAAAATTAGTGCCTGATGCGGGAAAAGGTTCTCCTGTGAGCGGTCCTTTGATTCTTTTTTTTTCTTTTTTAAAAAATCCTAACTATTCTCTATTATAGATTGGAAACGAATGTGTAGAAGAAACAGTATACTGACAAAAAGAATTTGTTCCAAAGTCAAAAGAGCGATCGGGTTGCAAAAATAAAAGATTTTGGAACCTCTAGTAATTATAACGAGGATAAACCCATTAGATAGAAGGGGAGAGGAAAAAGGTCTGTTGATTGGACTTTCTGTTTCCGGGGTATATATATATATTTTTGTACATAATACATACCTTGTTCTGACCATATTGCACTATGTATAATTTAATAACCCAAGAAATGCCTACTGTTTTTGTTTCAAGTAGAAAAAATGTAAGTCAATGGAAGAATTACAAGGATATTTAGAAAAGGATAGATCTTGGCAACAACACTTCCTATATCCGCTACTCTTTCAGGAATATATTTATGCACTTGCTCATAATCATGGGTTAAATGGTTCGATTTTTTACGAACTTGTGGAAGTTTTTGGTTATGACAATAAATCTAGTTTAGTACTTATAAAACGTTTAATTACTCAAATCTATCAACAAAATTATTTGATTTCTTTGGTTAATGATTCTAATAAAAATCGATTGGTTGAATACAACCACAATAATTTTTTTTTTTCTCATTTTCATTCTCAAATGATATCAGAAAGTTTTGGAATTATTGTAGAAATTCCATTCTTGTTGCGATTAGTATCTTATTTCAAAGAAAAAGAAATACCAAGATATCATAATTTACGATCAATTCATTCAATTTTTCCCTTTTTAGAGGACAAATTATCATATTTAAATTATGTCTCAGATATACTAATACCTCATTCCATACATATGGAAATCTTGGTTCAAATTCTTCAATGCTGGATTCAAGATGTTCCCTTTTTACATTTATTGCGGTTCTTTCTTCACGAATATCATAATTTGAATAGTTTTCTCATTACTCAGAAGAAATCCATTTGCCTTTTTTCAAAAGAAAATAAAAGATTATTTCGGTTCCTATACAATTCTTATGTATTTGAATGGGAATTTTTATTCGTTTTTATTCGTAAACAA